TTTCCCAAAAAAATAAGGGGAGATCCGCTGCTTACTGCTCACGAAAACATCCGACCTATACTATAGTCAAGTCGTCCGCGTATCTTTATGATCTCCTTTCCTTATATTTATCAGATTTTTGGCTTTGACTAATTCAAAGGTGAAAAATGGGGTTGGCTAAAAAAGGGGGAGAGAGGAGTGGGGTACGCTCACTTCTGCATTTTTGTTTAGGTTATCGAGATTATCAATTTCTCTTTTTAGTGGGGAGGAATAGTGCGGGAATGGCGGTTCTCAGACGAGGGAATCGCTCCTCTCTAACAAAATCTAAATAGGCTAGAATGCTTCTATCGATAGAGCTTTCACGTCTGCGCATAGAATCGTTTTTTTGCCTTTCCATTTCGTTCTTACCATATCATGGGCGGTTGGATCGGAATCCGTGTGATGGTTCGAGAGCGGTTTCAAATATTCTTCGCATCCATCTTCGGCCTTGTGTTACCCGCGGGACTGAGTTAGTGGTCGAGTCGTTTTTGGTAATTGACACCCGTCGCATTAGTTTCAATTCATATGTTACCATTCATAGTGAAGTAGCCCTCTTTTTGATGTCTGAGTGCCTTATTCTATCTATCAAAGTCCTTCTTTGTCTATAGCTCGGGTCAGTCCCCCATGGTCTGCTTTGATTTTCTCGAACAGTGCCGGTCCGCATTAGGGACTCTCGTGCGAGCCATGCAACGTTCCCAGGCAGGAACTGCTCCCTTCCTTGAGCTCCCTATTTAGTGCGTTGATCTCGCAATGGCCCTCCACTCCAGCACGTCCTTATATCGCGTCCGCCACCACAGCTTCACATCCCCGGAGAGATACATTGTTGCCATTGTGACTTGGTAAAGGGGCACGAACAACCTTAAAGTACTGTTCCATGTCCTAAAAGTCTTCGATCCTTAGCATCTCGGGTGCCAACGAATGCCTTTGGTTTCGCTTGATTCGAACCATCTCCGTCGAGCCACTGCTTACGGCCTTCCATCATGGTCCGCCAAGGGCAGGGGGTCGCGGTTGGGTCTAGAGAGAGTGTGACAATCAATTACACTGAATCATTCGAAAAGGATGGGCAAGGAAAGTTAGAGCTAAATTCCGAAGAAGGTCGGAGGGTATAAAACCAGAACCAAGTCTTTGAAGTTTCGTATCTTGACCCAATGTCGGGAGAATTGGCTTACCGTGCCTCCACTGCTGTAGTTGACGTTACAGCTGGATCGGTTCATGCTTTGGCGAGCAAGCGCTAAAGCCCGCTTTTGGCTGACATTGAGTGGTATCATACATCAGCCCCTTCCTTATAATAGATAAACTCAACAAGGCTCGACGCGAAGCACAAAAGCGCTTTAAGGCGCATTAATCAGGCTTTGAAGGTCACACAAGAAGGCTATTCGACCGACAAAACGTAGGAATTAGTGCGTGCTGAAAAATGGACTTTTCTTTCTATTCTAAGTGAAGGGCAGGAGAAAGAATCTTGCATCTATCTCGAGTTGCTCCCTTAAGCGATCTATCCCCGGTTTTGTGACGTCGAGTTTGCTCTATTCTCTTAGCTCGGGCTCCTATCAAGCTTCACTTCGCGCATGATAGCGGCATTATTGGGGAAGGAAGTCGCTCGCTAGTGCACCTTACCCAAGGTGCACGTCGCTAGGTCAATTCATGCTTCGACGCACTCCCGCCTCGTGTTTTCTACAGAGTGTTGTGCCATACTTCGAAAATTACACGGTTCGGAGGAACTATAACTCATTTATTTGGATGAAAGCTCCTTCTTCCAATCCCGTAGAGAGGCCCGGAAGAATTGATTGAGAATAACAAGACGATTGACCCATTTTTTCATCTTAAATAAAGACATCATGCCCTAGACGCGAAGGTGAGTAAGAGACCCAGGTGAATTCTGCGAAGATAGAAGAGCGGACTTCTGAGGAGACTGGAAGCCTATAAATAATAGGAATGGCGAACTGGAACCTCATCCTTCAAAGGCTTGGTGTATATTTGTCCTATTCGTAACGACCCCGACCTTGCGTCAGGGAAAGTGGGAAAACCCCTAAGACTCTACGGGCTGGCCGGGCCTAAAGGAGCTTATTTAATTCCACCTATGTAGTGACTCGCATTCAACAACGAAGAGTCTTCCCTCTTATCTCCTTCTTTAGAATTAAATTCTTCTGCATTTCCCACCCTAGCCGCCCTTCCTTAACAAGATGGCTCGGAGCAAGCAAAGTTTTACGCTATATACTATGCTATGATATTTGATAGCGCAGAGGGGGGGGGGTAAGCACACAATGAAATAGGTGGAGAGTCCATTTTATTAATAATGAAAAAAGCCCTATAGCTCTTCGGACCATAGGATCTCACAGTGTCAGAATGAGTTGAGGACGAGATGTGGTGTCCAGTCGGATAGGGCGAGGCGAGAAGGGGAACAGGGGTCAAAACAGGCATGGTGCTTAGGGCGGCCTCCTTCATTTATTTCCGGTTCATTCGCGAACAAGACAAGTTGAGCTAGGAGCCCCCTTCTTGCCCTGCCCCCTTATTAGTAGCCGAAGTATAGGCCCGCGTGAGATCAAAGTAACTTGCCGCCCGTTCGCTCTCTGTTCAACAAAGGCCATCGATATTAACTCACTTCTTTATAAAAATCTTCCGCCCCATTATAAAAAAATGAAAGGATTGTGATTATGACAGTTTGTTTTGGTCTTGACGTGCTTTGAAAAACATAGAGATATGATTTGCACTAGAACACTTACGATAGACCCACCGGGAACACATTCACTACTGGGCATTGACATCTTAATGCGTTGCAATCTGGACATTGATCGATCTTTATGCTTCCCAGCAGCTATACAATCCGAATCGGCTACTAGTACCTATAAAGTAAAGACCGCTCGAGTTCTTGAGACCGGGGAGGGGCACCCTTCCACTTGCTATTCAGGTTCATAGGAGTTTAGAAATAAGAGCCGGGAGTCCTGACTTCGGACCTAAGGCCCCCATTGTTCTAATTACTCCGGTTTAACAAAGGATTCGAAAGCGGGACAACGGACGAGCAAGAAGACAAATTACACCTTTAGGAATCCGTCTTTCTAACAGAGATTTTAGACACAAAAGCGAATCAAAAAAGACCAAAAGACTCAGATTGCAAGTAAGCCGACAATTACAAAGGATTCGATCTAGTCAAAGAAATACAGCTCATCCGAAGGGCAAGTCACACACGGAACCGGAATACATGTAAGACAAGGATAGCTCGGGTTAATTGATCGGCGAATCGACAAAACGGCTTTGGCAGAGAAGCGGAAGGGCCGCTTTTTCTTCTTCGAATGAGAGCTCTGATTCTGTTTTTTCCGTTAGAGGATATTCTGATGGAACTGGTGCCAATGATTGATAACATCGTAGAGTAGAGAAAGCTTTCCCCTTTTTATATTCGTATAGAAATTATCCCAACTCCGTTTCATCGGGACATTCCGAACTAAATAGGTACGAAGTTGTCGTTGCAGCATATGCCTCCACGGGAGTAAAGCTCAAAGTGACAGGTATTTCATGGGCTATCCGCTCTAAAATACGGGGTCTGAAATTAGGGCTTTTTCGTTTTGCAGGTATCGTATGACCCAAAAAAGTGTTTCTATTAGCAGAGTTTCCGCCCCTCTCCAGTTTAGGTGGAAACATCGGTACTATTATTATTATTATTATTATGCTGGACTAGGCGATTTAGCGAAGCCTGGAGTAGCCCCTCTAACCAAGCCTATAAAAGTGACGGAGTTCATGAGTCAGGCATTCGCCCATTCTACGAAGCTACTGGCATCTATTCTAATAAAATAGTTGTGTTCAAGTCTTCGAATGGTGTCCCCCATAGGCCGAAACCACGTAAAAAGAGAGATTAGTGAGGGACCGGGCTTTGTCCTTTAGTCCTCTGATAGTGAAATTGCTAAAAAATAAAAAAAGGGATACACCAACCATCCGCTCCGAGCTGTGTACCTCCCTGCTGATAGAAGAGAGCGGTCTGGAATTGATTCACCTATTACACGACTCGCATCAGCAACAGGAAAAGGAACTGTGGCTATCGCTAGCAGCCCCGGCCAAAGTTCTCTTCCTCAGAGAGGAGTTGGATCCGCAAAGGTCAGCCAAGAAAGCAGGGAAAGATGCCAATTCATGCGGGTTTCTTAACTTTGATTGTTAGATTTTCGGGCATTTCCTTAAAGATAGACGTGAAAACACCCGATCCCATTCCGACCTCGATATGTGGAATCGTCTTGCGCCATATGTACTGAGATTGTTCGGGAGACATGGTCCAAGCCCGGTATGGCATAGGAATAGAAGAGTCTTTTTGTAAAAACTGTATTTTAATGAAAAAGAACACTACCATGTTAGGTTTGGAGTGCGGTGCATCTTTCTTTCTCCTGTCGTTATTCTGTTTAAAAAGTATTGTTCCTCGCCCTCAGATAGATGTTCTTACCAGCAACTGGTTCTAGCGTATCCCGTTCCGAAAGAAAGGTTCCAATTCACGCATTACGTATCGCAAAAAGGGTTCCGATTAGAGCGGAGGAACGGAGTTCCTATTTGCATCTCTGCGGCAATGAATAACAGAGTTCGATTTCCCCCTCACCCATATTAGGATTGACCCGGCGGAGAAAGAGTCCTCTGATCTGAGAAGAAATACGTTTAAGCGCTTAGCTTGCCGATTGAACGTATTTCCGGGAGAAAGACGGAAATACCGACTGGCGACTCCGGAGTGTTAACCCACGATAGCTGCTAAAATGCTTTAAGACTTATTGTGCCGCTTGTTACGGCGTCTTCCGATCTTTACTTCTGGCTTCTCACGGCAGTGCCGTCTGACCAAGTTAAATGGGTTTGTACCAGGAGGGGGCAATCTCGACCCCCATGGACCTGATCTGGCATCTAGCTATGTGCAGCAACCGATCGGAATCCTTATTCTAAGAACCGGATTGCATTCTATGTATCTGGGCCGGCATCGCAGTCGTACTTCCGCTTTCTCATGAGTCCTTGTACTGTAGCTTAACTTAAGCAAGCTATTTACTTTTTTTAAACAAACCGTCTTGATCTACGGCCATAACATCTAAAATCTTTTGTAATCGAGACCGATACCAATACGCGCGAACTGGTTCTCGCCGTTCGGAAGGCATCGGTGGAGTCTATTCATTTACTTGTTTAAGCACCTCAATAACGACGGCCTTCCGGACAAACACGATTTTATATGATTTTATCTTATTAAAAAATTTTTGGCATTCAAAAAGCTCTGTACGGTGAGTCACCCAGATAATAATAGGATAATGAAAGATATCTGTAAATGTTAAAGTATACTGCTGGATCTTGGTATGGGTCTACTAGTCATAGGTTGATATGCTGTTAGCTCTACCGGGGATAGGTATGGAAGCCACTATGAGTATATATCCAGGTATGCTTCTAGATAAGGAACTGAACCTCACGCCATAAACTGAATCCCTACCATGAGCGCGAGCATAATCAACTGGATCTACTGGGTGTATTGTACAGGGAAAGCCCATCACTTGTCTCTAGCTCTTGATATAGAAGGTATGCTACTACCACTTCTACCGCCTCTGGATCAACAACTGACTCAACCCTATCTACTAGTTCAGTACCAGTCCTTTCTTTTTTAAAAAAGGCTACGCCGGCACTGATGCTGCCACTGGTGCTTTGCCTCCTCCACTACAGGAGGTACCCCGGATAAGCTACTGAAGCCGCTACTCGTGCTAGTTAATCCATAATGAAAGCACGAGTGCTAAAGAATCTGCCGCTAGCTCTACGAATGATGGTATAGGTTACAGATTTTGTACGATATGCCGCTACCCCTATCCAGTCTAGTAAGGGCTTTGAAGCCAGCTTCTAAAACGGACTGAGAGCTCGTTTAAGCACGATAAAAAATTGGGTTTACACCCCCCTTGTGTACCTGGTAAGCCCCTCTTCACGTCGGATCTGAGCATATATTCTTAGCTTCTGAAGCACCCGACAAATAAGAAGGATAGGTTTTTTCAGAAGTTTCTGACTCTTCTTCAAATAATTCCGTTTTACCGGGATTAAAAATAGGAATTGGTAAAAATCCCCTGTTTTCGACACCATGGATACCGGAAAGTGAAGAAGTCAGATCTTCTCTCGCCGGGAAAAAAGTCTACCCTAAGAATCCTGCTCTTGGAGTTGCGGGCTTAGGCCCCTTTCGTCTCTTTGTCCAGGGAACAGTCGACCAACAATCGGTAGAATCAATAGGCTTAAAAAGTCAGATGATGGACAAGAAGAGGTCGCCCTATTAGTAAGTTTCGGCAGAGGACTTAAGCCCATGCGTTGGGTGCTCCGCCGCCTGTGAGGATTCAATCAAAAGGGGATTAGAGATGAGCGACTTGCCTTCCTCAGGATTAGCCATATTGGATGAATGCCCAGGAGTGTGAAGGGGGACATGGCGAGTAGTTTCCGCGGCAGCTGCAGTCAAGATAGGGGTAGAAGTTGAAACAGGATCAGAAGCCGCTACGGGAATATTTATTGTTGAACCCTGTGAACGTCGACCGAGCTGAGAAGAAGCACTAGCAGTTCTCGTCGAATAACCGATTGAAGTTTACCTAGATCCAATTGACCTTGTTTAAGAATAAGAACCCATTAAAGCAATTGACCCAGCGGATCCACCGGCGGGTCCTTTTCTAGTTGCATATCCTGTTCCGGCGTTAGAGATCCATTGCCTGCATCCCTTCGCTTAGTTCCATATCCTGTGGGCGGGCCCAACTCAGAGCCATAACCTATCGAACCCGGATCCACCATTTGCTCGTGTTCCAAGAATAGATGTTCCGGAATTAGCATGCATGTGTTCCAACAAGCTCTCTTCTCCTTGGGATCCGGGTCTCCGTACTTGATACGAGTCGAGGGGACTGGCAGTGCCCTGCCCAAGGTCTTAGCTCCGGCTGTGCCCCGATACGAGTAAAGGCGTATAAGCCGTCTTAGCTCCCCGTTCCTAGTCAATGTGTTCCGACAATAGCAATAAAGAACTACTAGAACCACCCCGTCTTAACTGCCCGGCTAGCTGGATGTGGAGCTATATCTGCTACTAGCGGCTTAATAAAGGCGACTAGAGAATCTATAACTGTCGAACGAGAAGAATCAATTTAACTCCTTTAGGTGAATCAACTGAGCTGGGTTTCGATAATTATTTCGGTCAAGCGAATCAACCGGCACAGGATCTGTATCCACCCCCGGACTGGTACTTAAATTGGCTCAGCAACTGGAGGATCCGTATCTGACTTTCGATCTTTGGGATCAGGAACTAGTGAATTTGCGGGCAAGATGCTGCCACTTTGACTACTGCCTCTCTAGCTGCTGTTGGTAGCTATGCATTTGGCATAAGAAAAGGATATCAAATTGGGGCAGGGATAGGCTCTCCGGAGGGGATGCCACGGGCCCTGGATCTCTTATAGGCTCTAGAGCAGATGCAGCCTCAATTCCTCTCTCACTCACGATGAAAGCTAAGAGCTTGCTCGAAGACAGCCGGATTTTACCTCTTTTTGTTGAATTGATTCAGGCGCTCAAAGGTAGGCTCCTAAAGTAGCAAGATCGTGCCGAGAAAGTCGAAAAGCCACAGCCACGGGCTCTCGTCCATCTTACCGAAAGAAGGCAATGAGCAGTGAGTGCCGGGTAGAGCAGCTTTGTAGATAGGGGTAGTAAGGTACGAGAAGCGGTGGTATCGGGTTGAGCAGCCAAAGCTGTCCGGCGAGCAGCGGTCCCGAGTAGTTCAGTTCAATCAGACCGAAGAAGCGAGGGATGAGCTTCCCCTTCCCCTACTATTCAGTAGTTTGTTGAGGAGCTTCTCCCTTTCCGTAGGATCAAAAGAAGGACACCAGTCGCATAAACACCCCGTATTTTTGGCTATAATTACCGACAGTTCATTTATAAAAAAAGATTTGTGTACCTTCGCTAGCCAATCAAGTAAATAGGCGCGGTTGGCTTATACATTTCCTTATGACTATCTTATAGCCCGCCCTATACTTTATTATTTATTATTTATATACATGTACCGCGCCGTATACAGAATATCTCCTCCTCTGCCATATACAGGATTGCTGTAACTGGTGCAGGGGCGGGGCAACTACTCTTTCTAAAGGAGGGGGGTCGACCTAAACGAGAATGGATACGGCACGAGAGACGATACGGACGAGTCATAAGCGCGGTCGGGGATCCGCAGGGAATTTTTTCCGGTTGTTTGTTCCTTGGTCGAAACGTCGGGTACCGACTCATTGAAACAGCAAAACTTTTCTGTAGGATATATGTGGTTGCACCGGAACTACTCTACTTTTTTTAGGGGAATCTGCCGCTGTCTTTCCTATTTGATATTTGTCCAATTTCCTATGAGTCCTTGACGCGTAGCGTGACTCTCGCAATCTGAAAACTAACGAAGTCTTTCTGGAATTAGGCTTTAATGGACCGAGCAGAGAATCTCAAATGATATGGGGAACCGTTCCTCTCTCGGAGTTCGAGTTACTCCGTTCCTATTTCACCTGACCTTTGGTGATCGTTAAGCTCAAGTAGAACTGCACTGACCTGGAACCGGTAGATCCAACCTAGCATAAAAAAAAAATGAGTCAATAAAGCAGGAATTATATTCGTGGCAAACAAGCAAGCTGGACCTCTCCCAGTAGTATCTGGTAGAAAGACTTGTCGAAGCTGCGTGTCTCGATCCAGCTTGTAGTGACTACTTTTCTGCATCGACCGGGGAAACAAAGTCCTATATTTCATCAGGACGATCCGACGAAGTAGTTTTCTAGTTCTTTCGCCCGCTTATCTACTGCTCTTGTCTAATTTGGATTGGGAACCCATGAGATGAGACATAAGAGAATTCGAATTCCCATTCCTCTGTTGTGGGGGGACAGGCAGTACGCTCCAGTAAACGAAGCAGCTCGTGACTGCAACAAAGCCGATGGCAGAAGCTTCTACCATTAGAATCTATACCATAATAAAAAGAATCACTATAGTGTAAGTAAAAAAAAAATTGTTGTTTAGGGAACCCTAAGAAAGATTGATTCATGCAACAAGATACTTGGAATCCTCGCGGATATAGCGTGTGTGCCACGAGTGCTCTGTCTTCGAAAAGGCAGAATGCTGTTATAGAATCCGCTGTTTCGGAATACGCTGTGTGTCCTAACCAGATGCCGTGGGGCGATAAGGGGTGCTTTATCTAAACTAGGCAGGATAACTTGGCTAACTTTCCTACTCTGATAGCATCTCTGAACGGCAGGTACCCTCAACCGCCGTAACGAAGGAATGAATCTATTAAGTGGGAAAGAGCCCTCGTAAGGCCTCATTCATCTCTTACCCGGCAAAGGCCTCTCTCCTTGCTTATGCTGAATCGAGATTTTGTTGGTGTTCAGCTCCGTGGGTACAAGATCGAAAAGAATTAAATTTCCAAGTGAGATGCCCAAGATAAAAGGAACGAGGGGAAGAATCGACGAGGACATAAAATCGTGAATTTTTAAAGCGCTTGTTTGGAATTATTTTCAAAGTGGTTTCAGTACTTGAGCTTATTGCGCGCGAAGAAAAGCTCTTTACCCTTTGTCTCTGTTTTCTTTTGTTTCTTATGTTTTTCCTTGTTAGTACGACGATCAGAAATCACCTCCTGCTGCGCGAGGTGATTGCCTGGAATAAGAAGAATGGAATTATTATGGACTTTGAGTTTGGTTGGTTAGGAGTACGAATTCTTTCGAAAACGGTGAAAACAAACACCGAAAAAACCCAAATCGATATGAACGGAAGATGCCTCTGGAACTTGTTTTTCTCGGTCAGTCGAGGGAACAACCACAACGTTACGCCCCTAAATATCGTAGGGGGAGTGCCATTTGGAGGAAGAGAAGGCAATGAAGGACCGACAGAGCGAAGCGCGGGAAGGGCTTCGGTTATAGCTAGAGAAGCCCGAGCGGAGCGCAGCGAATTCGTAAAGAGGTAAGCAGTTCTCGAAGTAATGTTTTTTTCCTGCCTAACCTAATTGTGTGTGAGCAATCAATCGTGA